ATTTTTGTCTATACATAAATTTTCACAAATAAACTGCCCAAGACTCATTTTTGTAGATGCCTTTTCACAATAATTGTGATGGAGAAAATACCAATTCAAATTTAATGGATTCAAAAAGGTGTTACTACCCGGATCGGGGTTATAAATTTTCCTATTTTCATCCATTAAATAATATTTAAGTACTTGAAAAGTCTGTTTAAAATTGTCAAATTGTAAATATTTAGTTAGGGGGATCTGATTATAAGTTATCAAACAGGAAAATGCATAAAAATTCGCCATTTTAAAAGCTATTCCTAAAGGGCCCGCCGAATTCCTAATTGGCATTAGGGAATTTTTTTTAATTGATTCTTTTATCACATTGAACGGACCCATTCGAAAACAGTTAGATGATGACAAAATTATCAAAGATTGGCAGTCCTTATTTCTATTCAATAACGTATGAATAGTTCCGTGATTTTGATTAAGGGATTGTTGAATTCGTGTCTTGGAATACAAAAAGGCGGAAGAAAATGGATTGATATTGGTGCGATCTGATACATTATCGGGGAGCAATCCGGAATCTGAAAGGTCATTTCTTTTTCGAGTATACGAAATAGAGGATTTGACTAAGTCAATTCTTAGAAAATCTCGCATCAAACCATTTGTCCTTATTTCAACAAAGGAAGCGCGGGCCTCTTCGATAGAAGAAATTTTTTTGTCTTGCTCCCAATTCAATACTAAACAAGTCCGAACTAATTGAATACTCGTGTCAGAAATTCCCCGAATTGGTTTGCCGTTTCCATAAAGAATATAATTGATAACTTGAAGTTGCAAATTATCCCTTTCCTGCAATAGATCAAGTGGAAAAAGTCCTTCTAAATTTATACCATCCGTTATTTCATATGTGATTACAGGTCGAACCAAAACAAAAGACTTTTTTTTAGTCGGTGTGATCCGTTGTACATAGATCCAATTTTTCCATTTTTTGGATGCTTTGTCTTTTTTTTTTCCTATTCCTGGAGGTATCAAGATGCCGCTGTGTCGAGATATCTTATCTGTCTCTCCGGGAAAATGGATATCTCCAGAAAATATTTTCAGTTCAATTCTTTTTTTTTTTCTTTCCACTCGGATTAACCCGCCTACTCGACTTCTTGTATTTAAAGCGATTTGTGTATCTACCCCAATGATACTGTTATTCCGTACCATTATGGTAGAAGATCCAGGTAAGAGATGCACTTCCTCAGGAATAAAAAAAAACCGATCTACTTTCATTTGCATCTGGTATTTTGGCCTAAATTCCTTGACTCCTCGATACTCAATCAAATCCTCTTTTTTGACCATTGAATGCCCTTCTAGAGTCCCATATTTAGTAATTCCCGAACTCTTTCTGCTGTATCGAGAATCATCGAAATAAGCAAGAATACTATTTTTACGGAAAATAGCATTTATAGGTATTTCAATCAAAATACCTGAAGGGTAGATCCGTTCTTTTGCTCGTTCTTGATGAATCCATTGGAGTGGAATGGTGAATCGATTTCTTCGCCTCTTTGCCAATAAATCCGAATTCTCGTGGAGAATGACAAGATCTATAAGATTAAAATCACCAACGCATATGATTCGATTTAATTCTGCTGAATAATCAATACTCCTATCTTCTTTTTTATCAGAAAAACCCGAACTAACTAATTTATGTCTCACTTGATTATTAGTCAATGAGGGATTAGAAATAGATCTTCGCTTGACAGAAAGAGAATGGGCGCTCGTTTGATCTTGATCTTTGTGGAGCGAAAAGGAGGCTAGGCTGGATTTGCACGGTCTTCCTGATAATATCCATAAATGGCTTGTTTTTGGTAAGAGATGAACATTACCATATGTAAATTCAGGTGCATGATACACATCGGTACTCCAATGCATTTCTCCCTCTGAATCAGAATAAATATGTTTTCTAACTCTTTCTTTAAAATAAAAAGTGGATGTTCCCGCGCGAATCTCAGCAATTACCTGCTCTGATTCTACATATTGATCATTTTGAACTAATAGAAAACTTTTAGATGGAATAGTCACATTATGAAGAATATCTTCACTTTCAATAGTTACATACAAATCTATAGAACATAGAAAAGCGGGATGCCCATGACGTGTACGTGTTGGATGAACCAAATTTTCATTGAATTGCATTTTTCCATTAGAGGGGGCTCGTACATGTTCTGCAGTACCCCCTGTGAATACCCCGCCGGTATGAAAAGTTCTTAATGTTAATTGAGTGCCGGGTTCTCCAATAGATTGACCTGCAATAATACCTACAGCTTCGCCCAATTCGACCAGGTCACCATGAGTCGGACTGCGTCCATAACATAATCGACAGATCCACGATGTACTCCTACAAGTAAAGGGGGTTCGAATAGATATTGGTTGTGTTCGAAAGGTTATGAATCGGTTGATAAGTCCAATCCCAATATCTTGATTTCGAGTGGCAATGCATCGTGAACCCATATATATATCATCTGCTAATACACGACCA